ATTGTATATAATAATAACAATAACTGAAAGAGTCCCTCAACAGTTCTTTTGACTTTTGAATTTGGATTCGACTGAAGAGTAACAATAACAACGAAATCGAGCGGCAACTCCCATTTCTTTTTGAATTAACCGATCAACTTGCTGTCGAACTTTTATTTTGGACTCGATAATTGTCGAAAAAAAAATTCGACATATATATATATTTTTATGAAAATAAATCCTACTACTTCTGGCCTGGAAGTTTCCACGCTTGAAAGAAAAAACCTCGGACGTATCGCTCAAATTATTGGTCCAGTACTGGATGTAGCTTTTTCCCCCGGTAAGATGCCTAATATTTACAACGCTCTAGTAGTGAAGGGCCGAGATACTGCCGGTCAGCAAATTAATGTTGTTTGTGAAGTACAGCAATTATTAGGGAATAACCAAGTTCGGGCTGTAGCTATGAGTGCTACAGATGGTCTAACGAGAGGGATGGAAGTGATTGACACGGGAGTTCCTCTAAATGTTCCAGTTGGTGGAGCTACTCTAGGACGAATTTTTAACGTACTTGGTGAACCCGTTGATAATTTAGGTCCTGTAGATACTCGTACAACATCTCCTATTCATAGATCAGCACCCGCCTTTATACAGTTAGACACAAAATTATCCATTTTTGAAACAGGAATTAAAGTAGTAGACCTTTTAGCTCCTTATCGCCGTGGAGGAAAAATAGGGCTATTCGGGGGGGCTGGAGTGGGTAAAACAGTACTCATTATGGAATTGATCAACAACATTGCCAAAGCTCATGGAGGTGTATCCGTATTTGGCGGAGTGGGTGAACGTACTCGTGAAGGAAATGACCTTTACATGGAAATGAAAGAATCTGGAGTAATTAATGAACAAAATATTGCGGAATCAAAAGTGGCTCTAGTCTATGGCCAGATGAATGAACCGCCGGGAGCTCGTATGCGAGTTGGTTTGACCGCTCTAACTATGGCCGAATATTTTCGAGATGTTAATGAACAAGACGTCCTTCTTTTTATCGACAATATCTTCCGTTTCGTCCAAGCGGGATCTGAAGTATCCGCCTTATTGGGTAGAATGCCCTCCGCCGTGGGCTATCAACCCACCCTTAGTACTGAAATGGGTTCTTTACAAGAAAGAATTACTTCTACCAAAAAAGGGTCCATAACTTCTATTCAAGCTGTTTATGTACCGGCAGACGATTTGACTGACCCTGCTCCGGCCACGACATTTGCGCATTTAGATGCGACTACTGTATTATCACGAGGACTAGCTGCCAAGGGTATCTACCCAGCAGTAGATCCTTTAGATTCAACGTCAACTATGCTTCAACCCCGCATTGTTGGTGAGGAACATTATGAAACTGCGCAAAGAGTGAAGCAAACTTTACAACGTTACAAAGAACTTCAGGACATTATAGCTATCCTGGGGTTGGACGAATTGTCCGAAGAGGACCGCTTAACCGTAGCAAGGGCACGAAAAATAGAGCGTTTCTTATCACAACCCTTTTTCGTAGCAGAAGTATTTACGGGTTCTCCGGGGAAATATGTCGGTCTAGCAGAAACTATTAGAGGGTTTAAATTGATCCTTTCCGGGGAATTAGATGGTCTCCCTGAGCAGGCCTTTTATTTGGTAGGTAACATTGATGAGGCTACTGTGAAGGCTACGACTTTAGAAATGGAGAACAAATTGAAGAAATGACCTTAAATCTTTGTGTACTAACCCCCAATCGAATTGTTTGGGATTCAGAAGTGAAAGAAATCGTTTTATCTACCAATAGTGGACAAATTGGCATATTACCAAATCACGCGCCTATTGCCACAGCAATAGATATAGGTATTTTGAGAATACGCTTAAATGACCAATGGTTAACGATGGCTTTGATGGGCGGTTTTGCTAGAATAGGAAATAATGAGATCACTGTTTTAGTAAATGATGCGGAAAAAAGTAGTGATATTGATCCACAAGAAGCTCGGAAAACCCTTGAAATAGCAGAAGCTAACTTGCGGAAAGCTGAAGGAAAGAGGCAAACAATTGAGGCAAATCTAGCTCTCAGACGAGCTAGGACACGGGTAGAGGCTATCAATGAGATGGCATAACTAGTTGGTGCGTCCGAGTAATCAATAGAACTTCTTTATTTCTTTATATAGGATAGGATAAAGAAGTTCTATTGATTACTCGGATTTCAATAGAATCAAGCGGAATAGGATTCGAATAGTCTAATTATAGAAATAGAATAGGATAGAAAATAAAAAAAGAAGAGTCTAAAAACTACGATGGACTCTAATAAGTTAAGAAATTATACCTACTATTGGATTTGAACCAATGACTTCCGCCGTATGAAAGCAATACTCTAACCACTGAGTTAAGTAGGTTATTTCTCATTACAAAGAAAAAGAAAATGACAAAGAGAAAGTAAAGGGGACCCCTCACATTTCCTTTGATAGATGATAAATATAATTATAAATTGAATATTATTTATAAGCAATACTCCTCA